CATATTTTGTTAAACCTCCCATCAGAACCATATTCTGACTTTTTTCTGGTGAATATCCAACAAGAGGTTCCATTGAATGAATAATGGATCCAGATCCCAAAAACAATAAGGCTTTAGAATAGGCATGGGTCATCAAATGAAATAAAGCAGCTCGATAAGAACCTATACCTAGAGCTAACATAATATAACCCAATTGAGACATTGTAGAATAAGCTAAACTTCTTTTAATGTCTCTTTGGGCAAGAGCTAAAGTAGCTCCTAAAAGTACTGTTATTATACCTACTAAACAAATGATATTCATCATGTAAGGTATAACGATGAAAAGAGGAAGAAGCCGAGCTACAAGAAAAATTCCTGCTGCTACCATAGTAGCAGCGTGTATAAGAGCCGAAATAGGAGTGGGACCTTCCATAGCATCAGGTAACCATACGTGAAGGGGGAATTGTGCGGATTTAGCAACTGCACCGATAAATAATAAAAAGGCACATAAAGTAGCAAATAAAGAATTGACCCCATTATTATGGATCAAGGTATTCACTATTTGGAACAAATCCCGAAATTCGAAACTACCAGTTATCCAATAAAATCCTAAGATTCCTAACAATAAACCAAAATCTCCTATACGATTAGTTACAAAAGCTTTTTGACAAGCACTTGCTACAAGGGGTCGTGTGAACCAAAAGCCTATCAATAAATACGAACACATTCCCACTAGTTCCCAAAAAATATAAATTTGTATCAAATTGGAACTAGTAACTAATCCCAACATTGAAGCATTGAAAAAACTCATATGAGCAAAAAATCTCAAATATCCTTGGTCGTGAGACATATAATTGTCACTATAAATAAAAACCATGATTCCAACAGTAGTAATTAGTATTGACATAATAGAAGTAAGTGGATCGATCAAGTGTCCGAACTCTAATAAAAAATTATTATTGATGGTCCAAGACCATAGATATTGATAGGTCAAACTTCCATTTATTTGCTGAATAGACAGATTGGTCGAAAACCACATAACTATACTTAGTAGTAAAACACTTAGGAAAGCCCACATCCGACGAAGATCTTTTGTTGCTGTCGGAATAAGTAGAAGTCCAAATCCTATTGACATAGTAACTGGGAGTGGAAAAAGAGGTATTGTCCATGCATATTTATATATATATTCCATAAGAAAACAAATTTTTATTTTTTCTTATAATTGTTTCCGATTCACTACTTCTGCTGATCTCTTTTCGAAAAGAACAAAACAATAAGAAAAAAATATGAAAAAGATCAAATACAAAAATACAAATATTGTAATTATGACTTTTTTTTCTTAAAGAATTGAAAGAAAAGTTTGAATGGGTCGGTCAAATATCAAATGATAGGATCAAATAATTAGTCAAGTTTATTACTTAGTTATTAATTAACTGAAAATTATAGAAAAAAATAGATTATTAAAATAATATGACATTCTATGAGATTTTGAATAATTGTATTTTTCCTTTACATTATATTCTAATTATGTAAAATGTATAAATATTTAATTTATAGATATATGATATATTTGTAGATTTAAGATAGATTGAATCTATTTCTATTAAATAGATTAAAGTTCAGTTACATATACATATTTCTTTATTTATATATTTATATACTATATAGTTAGTTACTATTTATTTATACTTTTAGTATTTAGTATAGACTATTTTATTTTACTATTTACATAAATATAGAAATATTTTCTATTACCTATTACTATTATTCATAATAAATATGAATATTATCATATTGATATTAATTTTATTTATTTTCTTCTTTTTTTTTCTATTTATATGTTATGATATTATTGAGTAAATTTTGAAATTGATGTAATTAAATATTAAGTATAGTTAATAACTAATAAAAAAAAATTTCTTTTGAACAATATATGTCTTTCACATACAACGATAAAAAGGAGTCACCTACCTTTTGAATGGCAGTTCCAAAAAAACGTACTTCTATGTCAAAAAAGCATATTCGTAGAAATCTTTGGAAAAAAAAAGGATCTTTAGAGGCAGTAAAAGCTTTTTCTTTAGCTAAATCTATTTCCACCGGACAGTCAAAAAGTTTTTTTGTGCGACAAAAAAAAGTCTTGGAAAAATCTTAATTGACATGTTTTAAAGAACTTCTAAATTTCCATTTTATTTTGTAATTGGAAGGCGAATGATTCAATTTTACTAATGTATTGTGTATCTTATTTGTAGTTAACTTCTCCTTATTAGTTAAAGCTAGGTAATATGAAAAAGAAGAATCTTTCTGTCTACTTGATTCAAAGTATTTAGTATTGTGTATTTTATTTTTTTTATCATCTTTTTTTCTCTTTTTTATAGTTTTTTATAGTCTTTCTATTTTTATTATATTCTAATTAGATTCTATTATCTATAGATTCTATTATTCTCTTTTTTATTCAATTTTCATTTTTATTTATTTTATTCTATTTATTGAGATTTCTATTGATTGATGATTTCTATTGAATTCGTGAGATAGTTTTTTATTTCCTATGAATTGTGCTTTTCAAAATTGAAAAGCACAATTACGATATACAAGGAAGAATCTCAATATTTCATTATACTAAATACTAAGGTGTTTTTAGGTCTGAAAATGGTTAGATAAAATTATGAATTTTATACCCCGACTTATAACGAAACTTTTGAGTTCTTAATGTTATAAATAAACAAGAGCTAGGTTTCTAGTACGGAAAAGTTGATTATTCAAACTAAAACTGAACTTACGAAGATAAAGATACTAATTAAGTCTTATTTCTATTGAACATTTCAATATGAATGGAAATGTATCTTTCTTCATTGTTTCCTAAACTCTATTGAATATAGACAATTCAACATGAATTTCTTATTATTCTTTAAGGTAAGCTGCGCCGCCGCCATGGTGAAATTGGTAGACACGCTGCTCTTAGGAAGCAGTGCTAGAGCATCTCGGTTCGAGTCCGAGTGGCGGCATAAATATGAAAAATATTAATTCATATTAATAATATAGACACAATAGATCTAATAGAATCTAAAATATTTCAAATAGTATATTTTCGATTCTATTTAATCCCCCCAATTTCAATTATTTAAAAGGGACTCTTATTTATGATATTTGCAACCTTAGAACATATATTAACTCATATTTCCTTTTCGATCATCTCAATTGTGATTATAATTCATTTGATGAACTTATTAGTATACGAAATCGAAGGATTACGTAATTCGTCAGAAAAAGGGATGATAGCTACTTTTCTCTCTATAACAGGTTTTTTAGTTATTCGTTGGATTTCTTCGGGACATTTTCCTTTAAGTAATTTATACGAATCATTAATTTTCCTTTCATGGAGTTTATCCATTATTCATATGATTCCGTATCTTGGGAATCATAAAAAGGATTTAAGCGCAATAACTGCACCAAGTGCCATTTTTACCCAAGGTTTCGCCACGTCAGGTCTTTCAACTGAAATGCATCAACCCGCAATATTAGTACCTGCTCTAAAATCTCAGTGGTTAATGATGCATGTCAGTATGATGCTATTGAGCTATGCAGCTCTTTTATGTGGATCATTATTATCAGTTGCTCTTATAGTGATTACATTTCAAAAAAAAATCGATTTTTTTTTGAAAAACAAGAATTGTTTAAGTTTAAGGAAGTTGTTTTTCTTTGGTGATATGGAATATTTTCACGAAAAAGGAAGTTTATTAAAAAAGACTTCTTTCCTCTCATTTCAAAATTTTTACAAATATCAATTAATTCAGCGTTTAGATTATTGGAGTTATCGTGTCATTAGTTTAGGGTTTACCTTTTTAACCATAGGCATTCTTTCTGGAGCAGTATGGGCTAATGAAGCATGGGGTTCGTATTGGAATTGGGATCCTAAGGAAACTTGGGCTTTTATTACTTGGACTTTATTTGCAATTTATTTACATACTAGAAATAGAAAAAAAAATGCAAAATTGCAAGATCAAGGCACGAATTCAGCATTTGTAGCTTCTATAGGATTTATCCTAATTTGGATATGCTATTTTGGGATCAATCTATTAGGAATCGGGTTCCATAGTTATGGTTCATTCCAATTAATATCTAATTGAATAAAATAAACTACATAAAAAATACATAAAAAAATCGTCTGATACACAATGAGATTTTGTGCAAGTTTTTGAGAACCGTTTAAATAGAGGAATTATTCAAATGGTTCTCAAAAACTTTATATGTATCTCATTACAATTCTTACAATTCTAATTCACCCTTCCCTTCCTTTTTTTTCATTGTACAACGAACGAAGAATAGTGAGAATATGAAAGTTAAAGAATTCTAAGACTTTCTTTCCAATTAATGAAATTTATTGAATTTATTATTAAATCTCAAAAAGAATAATTAGTATCTATAAAAATAATTAGATAATAGAACTTGTACCTTGTCAACCGATAACGAGAGAACAAAATCAGGATAAATACCAATTCCTATTACAGGTAGAAAGAGACAAATCGAAACAAATAGTTCTCGTGGTCCAGAATCAAAAAGATTCGAGTTTGGAATATTGAATAGCTTGTATCCATAGAAAATCTGACGTAACATAGATAATAAAAAAATAGGAGTTAATATCATTCCGATTGCCATTACAAAAGTAATTAACATTTTTGACATGAAAAGATATTTTGGGCTGGTAATTATTCCAAAAAAGACTAAGAATTCTGCAACAAAACCACTCATTCCTGGCAATGCAAGAGAAGCCATCGAGAAACTACTAAACATAGTAAATATTTTTGGCATTGGGATAGATATCCCCCCCATATCTTCGAGATAAACAAAACGTATTCTATCACAACTTGTTCCTGCTAAGAAAAAAAATGCAGCACCAATCAATCCATGAGAGAGTATTTGTAAAATCGCTCCATTAAGTCCCATGCCAGTTAGAGAACCAATTCCTATAATTATGAAACCCATGTGAGATACAGAAGAATAGGCAATACGTTTTTTGAAATTGCGTTGACCGAGAGAGGTTGAAGCTGCATAAATGATTTGTATTATTCCTACTATCACCAACCAGGGAGATAATCTAGAATGAGCGTGAGCTAATAATTCCATATTGATCCGAATCAATCCATACGCTCCCATCTTTAATAAGATTCCAGCTAAAAGCATACATGTACTGTAATGTGCTTCCCCGTGAGTATCTGGTAACCATGTATGTAGGGGTATCATCGGCGATTTGACAGCATAAGCAATAAGAAAACCAAAATAGAGTATTATTTCCAAAGCTGCAGGATACGATTGATTAGTTAATTTTTCTAAATCTAATGTTGGTTCATTTGAACCATATAAACCTATACCTAGCACTCCTATTAAGAGAAAAATAGAACCTCCGGCAGTGCACAAAATAAATTTTGTAGCCGAGTACAGGCGTTTTTTTCCTCCCCACATGGATAAAAGTAAATAAACAGGAATTAATTCTAATTCCCACATAATGAAAAAAAGTAAAAGGTCTCGAGAAGAAAATGATCCTATTTGGCCACTATACATTGCTAACATCAAGAAATAGAAAAATTGTGGATTTCGAGTAACTGGCCAAGCTGCTAAAGTAGCTAAAGTAGTGATAAACCCTGTTAGTAAAATGGGTCCTATGGAAAGTCCATCGGTTCCCAGTCTCCAGTGAAAATCAAAAAAATCGATCCATTTATAATCCTCCTTCAATTGGGTTAATGGATCGTCCAATTGGAAATGATAACAAAATACATAGGTCATTAGAAGGAGCTCTAGGATACATATACATATAGTATACCACCTATACACCTTATTTCCCCTATGAGGGAAAAAGATAATTGAAGAACCCGCAAATATGGGCAAAACAATAAGTATTGTTAACCAAGGAAAATAACTCGTGATAAAGACAAGATAAAATTAGACCATAAAATCCCGCGCTCGGGAGAAGAATAATATATTTTCTTTTCTCGAGTACGGGCTTTTGTCGGTAAAGAGGAATCAAATGATTCAATTGGAGTTTTTTATCACATATTAATAAGAAAGACCCATGCTGCGAGTTGTTTCATGCCATAAATAAACACGGATACTCAAAAAATCCGTTGGACAAGCGGATTCACATCTTTTACAACCTACACAATCTTCGGTTCTTGGTGCAGAAGCAATTTGCTTAGCTTTACATCCGTCCCAAGGTATCATTTCCAATACATCCGTGGGGCAAGCTCGAACACATTGGGTACATCCTATACATGTATCATAAATCTTTACTGAATGTGACATTGGGTCTATAAATTCCAGTTTTGAACACAAAATATTTTCGATCTGGTAAAAGAAGAAAATGAAATAAATCATAGATTTTCTATTGTAAACACCAGACGAATCAATGATTTATCAATATTTTAAGAATCAATAGATTTTTGAATCTGTTTATAAGAAAGGGCCAAGATACTTTGATTTTTATTTCAATAACCATGAAATATGAGTTTACGAATTCAATTCATGTTAATTTTATTCTATTTCTATATGTATATTTCTATAATATTAGATCTAGAAAATTAGAAATAGAATTACTAGAAATAGAATTAAGGATAGAATGATATATTCTAGATCAGAGGAATACGGTTGTTATTAGGTTAGTGATAGAATAGGTTAGTAACTCTAAATCTATATGAAAAAGAGAATAAATATGACTAATTATTCAGCAAATTTGATTGATTGATACGAGTTGATTTTCTGTTACGATAGATGGACGAAACAATAGCTAGCCCAATAGCTGCTTCAGCAGCCGCAATGGCTATAACAAAGATTGAGAAAATTTCTCCTTTTAATTGTCGACTATCAAATAGATCGGAAAATGTGACGAGATTTATATTCACCGAATTCAGTATAAGCTCAAGACACATAAGTGCTCTAACCATGCTTCGACTTGTGATCAGTCCATAGATACCAATAGAAAATAAATAAACACTTAGAAAAAGTTCATGCTCTAACATCATTAATAAATTCCTCATCTATCTCAATTCATTTCAATATGAACAAAAGGGAAACTTATTAAGTTGACTAGAATAGAAGGATTACAAAGATATTCAAAGTAGATTGAAATCAAATGAAAAAAAAAAAAGAAGTTCTTATTTCTTATTATATTACATTATTGACGAGCCATAGTAATTGCACCTATTAAAGAAACTAAAAGAATTATAGAAATGAGTTCAAAAGGAAGAGAAAAATCTGTGGATAAATGAATCCCAATTTGTTGAACGTTACTTATTAAGTCCTGTTCTATAATCTGATTTGATCTTGTAGTCCGAAAAATTCCAGACCATGACGTATCTGGGATAGTAGTCATTAATGAAAAAAAGATACTTGTACAAACCAGTGAAGTAATCCTATCTCCAATGGTCCACAAATAGGAATCATTGGAATATTCTGAACCGTTCATGAACATCACAGCAAATATTATTAATACATTTACGGCTCCCACATAAATAAGTAACTGCGCGGCAGCTACAAAATAGGAATTCAATGAAATATAGAATAAGGATATACAAACAAGAACCAATCCTAATGAAAAGGCAGAATCAATGGGATTGGTAAGTAATACTACTCCCAGACCTCCTAATATAAGAACTGATCCCAGAAATACTATAAGAATATCATGTATTGGTCCAGGTAAATCCATTATGAAATAAAAGATAAATAAATAAGTCGAAATATTTCATGACCTTACTAAGGTTCCAGGAAAGGACCTATTTTTTTATATGATACCTTCATATCTTAATTGAATTAAAAACAAAATGAATATCATTAGTATAGATAAAATCAAGTTATTTAGCTAATCCTACTTTATTCCAAACCAAATCTTAGTAATTGGTAATCCGTTCTTGAACCAAGCAAGGGGTTTTTATTTTTTCATTTGATTTGTTGAATTCATAACTGTTTGAATTGTGTAATCTTCAATTATTGACATTGGTAATCGACCTAAAGAAATTTGATTATAATTCAATTCGTGACGATCATAAGTTGAAAGTTCATATTCTTCAGTCATCGATAAACAGTTTGTTGGACAATACTCGACACAGTTACCGCAAAATATACAGACACCAAAATCAATACTATAATGAATCAATTGTTTTTTCTTAATATTTTTTTCAAATTTCCAATCAACAATGGGAAGGTCTATTGGACATACCCGAACACATACTTCACAAGCAATACATTTATCGAATTCAAAATGGATTCGACCACGAAAGCGCTCTGATGTGATTGATTTTTCATAAGGATATTGAATAGTTACAGGTAAACGATTTGTATGGGATAAGGTAATTATGAAACTTTGTCCAATGTATCTTGCGGCTCGTATTGTTTGTTTGCCATAATTCATGAACCCAGTAATCATAGGTAACATATTTTAGATATCCATCCATAAAATTTATGTTTCTTTCTCTTGGTTGAGATAAGTTATGAATATAGAATATTCATTATTATTTTCTCTTAATTTATTATTTTTGTTTATAGTTTATAGTGAAACAAGTTGAAAAGAAGTTGTCAATAATAGATTACCTAGAGAAATAGGTAAAAGAAATTTCCATCCAAGATTTAATAATTGATCCATTCTCATCCTAGGTAAAGTCCATCTTGTTGTGATAGAAATGAACAGAAACAAATAAGCTTTAGCTAATGTGATAAAGAGACTAATTGCTATTACAAAGACTCTAAATATTTTATTTATTCCAAAAAGTTCAGTAAGAGATATGTACGGAATAGAAAAATTCCACCCACCTAAGTAAAGAACTGTTACAAATAATGAAGAAACTAATAGATTTAGGTAAGAAGCAAGATAAAAGAACCCGTATTTTATACCTGAATATTCGGTTTGATAACCTGCTACTAATTCCTCTTCCGCTTCTGGTAAATCAAAGGGTAATCTTTCACATTCTGCTAGAGAAGATATTAGAAAAACTAGAAACCCTATGGGCTGACGCCACAGATTCCATCCCCCAAAACCATATTTGGACTGTGCCTCAATTATATCAACTGTACTTGAACTGTTAGATAATTATAGTCGATGATAACATCACTGCTCCCATCGCTATTCCAAAACCGTACATGAAACCTAAGCTTCATACGGCTCCTCTATGGCCACAAATAAATGTAAGGTAAGGACTTGTTTCGTATTATTTCTCTTCCCCTAGGTAAATACAATGTAAAGATAAACTGGAGGTTGGAGAGTCCTCAATTCGACCAATAAAATTCTGTCTGCTAGAATAAGAAAAAGCACTTCCGAATTTATCTCATCCCTTAGAATGATATTCTAATGAAAATCATCAAAAATTATCTTTGTTTAGCAATAACTTAATCCTTCAATCAAATACTAGTTCTATTCATAAATCGAAAGAATTAGGCATTAGTTTTAGTTAATGAATTATGATAAGAATTCCCATATGCATATGTATGAATAAAAAATAGTTTCTTATTATTCCCGTTTTATTCTTTTTTTATTCTAATATTGTATTGCATTCTATTTGTTTTGTTTCTGTTCTTCTTTCTGAAAACTAAAAAAAAAGGGGTAAAGAAAATAAAGGATTAATTCGTTCTTGATAGTCATTTTTTTAATAAGCGAATAGTAGCATACTCTAGATCGGAATCGTGGGGAAGTACTGCTTGATCATTTCTACCAACTCCAAGCCCTTTTTATGATTCGTTTTATGCAAAGTTTTATGTAAAAATACCTTTTTTTTATACCTTACATTATTTCCATTACTCATCTTTTGCGTACTTTGGTGTTCCTAACTGCCCACTTCTTTTTGATTGATCCCCAGTATAGTAATAAATACAGTCGATCTTTTGCATCCGCTTCAAGATATGACGACTAATAAGATAATCTCAATCTTGGGGTAAACAACTTATGTTTACTTTAATTTTCTTCTTGTACCTAGGGAATGAGATTTTTATTGTTTTACTGCAAATCGAGGAGCAGTTTTGTTTCACTCATATAACTATCTGGTTTAACTCATCGAACTGAAATTTTTCATAAAAAAGATGAAGATATTTATTCAAGACATTCGATTTATTTATTTCATATTCATATTTACATATTGAATTCTATTTCTATAAAATAGAAATAGAAAAGAGATAAAAAAATTCATGTTCCAACGAATCACACGTAGAGATATTGCTAACACACTTATAGTTAATGGTATTTCATAACTAATTGATTGAGCTGCAGCTCGTAGACCGCCTAAAAAGGAATACTTATTATTTGATCCATATCCTGACATAAGAAGACCAATAGGGACAATACTCGAAAAGGCAATCCATAAAAAAACACCTATACTGAGATCAGCTAAAACAAGGTGATATCCAAAAGGAATTACTAAATAACTCAGTAGAATTGATAGAAACCCTATAGAAGGTCCGACCCTAAATAAACGAATATTACCTCTAGATGGAATAAGATTCTCCTTCAAAAGTAGTTTGGTCCCATCCGCTAAAGCTTGAAGAATTCCTAATGGTCCGGCATATTCAGGTCCAATGCGTTGTTGTATTACTGCAGAGATTTTTCTTTCTAACCACACAATGACTAATACTCCCATTGTGATTCCGAAGACAAGAGTTAAAATGGGGACAAAAATCCATATGAGTCCATATACTTCTTTTAAGTATTCTAATTTAGAAAAAGAATTAATAGTTTGTACTTCTGTCGTATCAATCATCATTTCAACGATCAACTTCTCCCATAATGATATCTATACTACCTAGTATCGTCATGATATCAGCCAATTTCATTCTTTTAACTAGCTGGGGAAGAATTTGCAAATTGATGAAACCGGGTGGACGAATTTTCCATCTCCAGGGGAAAACATTATTATCTCCTATTAAATAAATTCCTAATTCTCCTTTTGGGGCTTCTACCCTTACATAAAGTTCTTGTTTTAACAATTCAAAATTGGGTGAAAGTTTTTTAGTAAGAAATCTATATTCAAAATTATTCCATTCGGAATTATTTGTCTTATGAAAACGCCGGTTTTCTAAATTCTCATAAGGTCCTCCAGGAATTCCTTCTAGAGCCTGTTGAATGATTTTTATGGATTCTTGCATTTCACCGATTCTTACTAAATAACGAGCTAGCGTATCGCCTTCTTTTTGCCATTTGACTTCCCAATCAAATTTATTGTAACACTCATAGCGATCAACTTTACGAAGATCCCATTGGATTCCAGAAGCTCGTAACATTGGTCCTGATAAACCCCAATTTATTGTCTCTTCCCCACCAATAATGCCCACTCCTTCAACTCGTTCCAAAAAAATAGGATTTCGCGTAATGAGTTTTTGATACTCAACAACTTCTGTTAAAAAATAATCACAGAAATCAAAACATTTATCTATCCATCCATAAGGTAAATCCGCAGCTACTCCTCCGATGCGGAAATAATTATGCATCATCCGCATACCTGTGGCGGCTTCAAATAGATCATATATTAATTCCCTCTCTCTTAAAATATAGAAAAAAGGAGTCTGTGCACCAATATCGGCCATAAAAGGTCCAAGCCATAACAAATGGGAGGCTATACGGCTCAGCTCCAGCATAATAACTCTTATATAACTGGCCCTTTTAGGCACTTGAACACTTTCCAATCGTTCTGGTGCATTTACTGTTATTGCTTCTGTGAACATAGTAGCTAAATAATCCCAACGTGTTACATAAGGCAAATATTGTATAATTGTTCGGTTCTCCGCTATTTTTTCCATCCCTCTGTGTAAATAGCCCAATATAGGTTCACAGTCAATAACATCTTCACCATCCAGAGTAACGATCAGCCGAAGAACACCATGCATTGATGGGTGGTGAGGACCCATATTTACTATTAAAAAATCTTTTCTTGTAGCCGGTACAGTCATCTTTTTTTTTCCTTAATTCATTCTTTCATGAATTTATTCAAATGAAAAATAAAAATAACAAGGATAATAAGAAACTAAAAAAAAAAGAAATTCAAATTTAAATTGAATTAACGAGTTTGTGGTTCCCGAATATCTAACTTATCCATTAATTTCTTATAACGTACTTTATTTTTCTTTGACAAATAAGTCAATAATCGTTGACGTTTTCCCAGAATTATTCGTAGACCCCTTTGCGATAAAAAATCTCTTTTGTGCAATTCTAAATGTAAAGTAAGTCTTCGTATCTTACTGGTAAAATGGAATACTTGAAATTCAACAGACCCACTATTTTCTTCTTTTTCTTCTTTTGTAATAACTGAGATGAATGAATTTTTGACCATAAAATAAGATTTCTATTTTGATTTTCTGTGAATTTTACCGATCAGGAAAAATAATAATATTTATTATGCCATTTATTTTTCTCTAGTATACATCAAAATTGGGTTTCGTTCATATTCATATACTACTTTGTTTTTTATTTATGTGACTTTATGTGATTTTTATGTGGTTTATGTTTTGTATATTTGGATCAAATATACAAAACATAATAGACAAAACATATATGTATTTATGTATTCACGAAAGAGAACAATTTATTTTTACTGAAAAGGATTTCGCTATTCCTAGTGAAAATGGATACACTATGAAATTATAAAGTTTTTTTATTTTTCATTGGAATTGGAATTGAATTCATTCTGAATTGTGAATACATATGTATTCTTGACATACTGAAACGACTGCTGTTATTGGTATCAAACCAATAGCGATTCATACAAGCTACATCTTCTAATCGATAATTAGGCCAAAGAAACAATTTGAATTTAATGAAATTTTTTTTATCTGTATTAATAGGTTTGTCCTCATTCAAAAATTGCCCACAGTTTCTTATTTTTTTTTCATTGAAAAATCTTGGATTTCTATCCACAACATTAAACTTCCGTAAATTGAAACAAATTCGAATTCGAAATTCTCTACGACGTCTGGGAGATAGAATATTTTCAGGAACAAGTAAATCATAATTACTTTTTTCTCCACTCAAAAATATGTTGCTGTGTCGTGCAATGGTTTTTTCAAAACCCCCTTTCTCAATATATCTTTTTTTTATGTCTTTTTTATTTGTTTGGTGCTTATTTTTATCGAGCAATGAAATATCCATAGTTTGATATATAAGATATTTTCCGTCCCTTTGTATAGATACATCAATTGGTTCAATAATAAATATTCCCTTTTTTATCAATTCTGCAAGAACTAGGTCCTTTTGAATCAGCGTTTTATCTAGATTTATTTGATTTCTTTCAATTGAAGATATCAAAATTTCCTTTGGATTTCTCAGTCTAAGTAGGAGACAATATATCCTAATATTTTTCATCATTTTTTTATTCAAGAGATTAGCCCATCTTAGTTGAAAAAGGAAATGGTTTTTCAAAAAGAAATCTAGTTCCATTTCATCATTGTTCTTATATTGTTCTTTTTTTATATCCTTTTTTCTTTCTAATATCTTTTTTATTTCTAATAGTAATATTGCGGAATCTTCTTCAACAGTTTTTTTATCTTTTTTTTTCTTAGAGGATTTCTTTGGATTTACGTTAATGTTTTTACTTTTTTCAATCATAGAAAACTGAAAAAAGAGTGATTTGATTGGTATGATCCAAGGTTTCTTTTTATATTCATCAAAAAGTAGTACAAATTCTGGGAAGAACCAAGTTTCTAGATTGGATATAATATCATGATTTGATGCGGTATCGTATAACTTTTCTTTATTCATTCCCATGCAATCAAAAAAGAAATTTTTTTGATTAAATGGTTTGATCTCTTGATAAATTGTAGGATAAAAAAGATCTTTTTCTTTCATTTTTTTTAAATTCTGAATTTCATTCTTAGTATTTTTTTGAATCTTGATGCCAATATGTGCATTGGTCCAGATCTCAATATTTTTTAGAAAACAAAGAGAAAGATGAAGAATTCTACAATCAAAATATTTTCTATCCAGATTTGTATTCCTCTCAATAGGATATCCTTTTTCTAGATAATCATTATTAGGTATACTTACCAATGCATAAAATGATTCAGGTTTCGATGTATTGAAATGATATGGAATTTCTTGGTCTCCTTTTCTTTCTAATGTTGATCCATAAATGTATAAATTAGGGAGACTTATGTATTTAGATGATAAAAGATCATATCTGTAATGTTTTTTCCATTTGTCTTTTTGACTCATAAATGAATTCGCTGCATGAATATTTTTATTCATGGAATAAATCAATTGGTATTTTTTATCTAAATCCAATTGGTTTGATTCCTTATTTTGAATCATACGATGTTTATTGATTCTATTTCGCCATTCATTAGGCATTAATCGAGACTTTTTTTTTTTATATAAATCATATTGATAATGACTTTTTAACCAGTTTTTCCATTCGTTCATTATATATGTATGAGTTTTATTATGTCTTGGTTTAAAATTAAATATCCCGTGTATCATAAAAGAGTCTTTTAAATTAGCCTTAAAAAAAGGATAGTTCCCTTGATGTTTAAGTACAGGTCTCCATTTAGACTTATTAAGTAATTGGTTTTGTGATATTTTGTAAAAAACATATGCTTGGGACAGGGAAGATAAGTTACAATAAGTATTGTAATTTTTCTTGCTATTTTTAGTATGATCAGTATTTGAAAAAAAAGATTTTATAGTCAAAATAAAATTCATTCTATTTTGATTTGGTTCATTGTTGTAAATGGATTTATTAAAGATCTTTTTTGTTGATTCAAATAAAAGTGGTGCATTGATCTTAGAAATGGTAATGGTACATATAAAAATATTTATGTATATCTTTTCAATGAATGATTTGATAAAGTAGTGTGATTTACGCATGAATCGGATATTTTTCTTTTTTACTATTTTCCAAATATGTTTCTGTGATCCCGATAATTTATTATCATAAATTAGAACTATTTCTTTTTTTTTTTTGCCTTTTGCGGTTCGTTCAATTTGATTCCTTATTTTGATTGTCTTATCAGAAAGATCTTTCATTCTTCTTTCTATTAGTGAATAATTGAACCAATTCAGCGTTCGATTTAGAACGGACGATTCGCGAAGAATTTTAGTATTTCTTTTCAAATCTTTTTTGTTTTCGTTCGGTTCATATACTTTTTCTTGCCTCAATTCAAATTTATTATTTTGATTCTCCTTTTTTTTAATTATTAGGTTGCTAATTTGGATGATTCCTTTTTTTTCGTCTTTTCTAAAGGATTTTATTTCTTTTAAAGATTTTAAAACTTGTAAAAATATCTTTTTCACTTTTTTTTTTCTTTTTTGAAGTTCTTTATAAATAGGTTTAAAAAAAGAAGGTCGTTTTCGGGGAGGACCAAAGGGAAAATTCGCTTCCTTTCCCCAGACTGTTAAAAAACAAAAATTTTGTTTTTTATCTTTTTTTTTTATTAGATCTCTATGATGAGATTTTGACTTATGTTTTCTCCAAGGTTTTAGACAGAAAGGATATTTAATCTTTATCTGAATACCGTCGATTAACATCTGAATACCGTTGCTTAACCACTCTTGGTTCAATTGTTTTTCTGGTAATTCAACGCCATTATAGGCGCATTTAATATGCATTTCTCTCTTCCATTCCTTAAAATCCTCATCCCACTCATTAATTTGGAATAATAACATACGAAAAATATTTTTAGTTATTATTAATAAAGGCAATAGAATGTATTTTCTAAGAAAAGATTGGGTTACTAATAGCAAACTTCTTATTATGTGAAGAAAGAGAAAGGTATCCCAAACTTCTGATATTTCTGTCTGTTCATTTTTATATTTTTTTTCTTCTTTTGTATCTTCATTTTCAAAATAGGAAATTTTGAATTCTGATTCTTGTTCTCTGCCCATCCAATTCTTAAAAAATAGATTCTTAATTTCGTTGATATCAAAAAACGAAAAAAAAAATGGTTTGTCTAGACGATCCAAAAAAAGCGGGGAATTTACATTTACTTGAACGAGGCCCCAAATAACTGTTTTACGTCTTTGAGCGCGCATAGATCCTTTGATTAGATTGCGGCGAAAATCTGATTGTTCTGAGTAATCTAAAAAAATGACCTCTCCCTCTTCTCCCTCTTCCATTTGATCATCATTTTTATCATTGTTACTAATATTATCAAGATCAATATCTTGAATACTATAAAGAAATTTGTTATTCTGATCATTATCGTCATAAATTATCACATTTTGGAATCTTCTTGAATGAATCGCGTAAGATTCTTCCTCAAATTCTTCTTCATTTCCTTCTTCCTCTTCTCCCAATTCTCCCAAATTCTGGTTTAATTTGTATGACCATCGAGAAACTTTTTTACTTATTTCTTTTCTTATAATTCCAATAGATTTCTTTTTCATTGTTTTTTGATCTTTTTTATGTGTTGTAATTAAATCAGATACAAATTGCAAATATTTTGCTTGACTTTCTGAATCAATTCCTTTTTCTTCTGTACAATGAAAAAATGATTGATGGTGAAGTTTTACGGAATCATTAAGAAGTAGATCATGAATCTTATTTATAAAAAAAAATTCTACTAAATCTTCTTTATCTTTACCTTTATAAGTATTCATGATTGCACGTGAATCTAATTTTTTTCTCGTTCCTCGATAAGATCCGTTTAAAAAAGGATCGTATGCTTTTGGCAAGCATTTTTTTTTTTTTTCATCATCACATAATATGATTCTTTTTTCAAGCATATCCAGACTAGGCGATCTCTCATTTTTTTCTATAATTTGGATTCGACTTCTCAATTCATTGTTCAAATTGCACTTTTTTTTTTCATTAGTATAAATCCAAGAATTATAAAGATCTTCGTCATATAGTTTTTCTATTATGTACAAAGAAATTATTCGTTCTAGCATTTCCGAAAAATTTGATAAACTGGGCAGATAAGTAAAGGATATTATTTGTTTTCCATCATTTGTACATGGAAAAAAAAAAAATTGTGACATTTCATTACGTAAAGCGTTTTCTAATTTAGAATTTTTTATATATCGTAATGGACGATTCCATCGTTGATAATCGAAAAGAAAAGTGACAACAGTTTTTTCAATATTTTTATTCATTATTTTCTTTTTCTCTTCTTTCAGTCTTCCCAATTCCCAATTCTCTTGATGGTTCTCCAGATCAGAATCTTCGTAAACTGGGCTATCTTGATAGCGTGCCTCTTGAAAGTGAAATTCATCCTTTGTTTTTTCCTTTCCATTCATTCGGATCTCTTCCGTTTCATCTATTTTGTCCAGATCCTCCTTTTCTTCGGTGGATCCCTCTTGTTCCTGTTGAGTCTCCTTCATTTCGTAAGTTGTTTCTACATCGCTTTCTTCCCCTTCTTCCGTTTCTGAGGTTTCTTTATCTTTCAGTTTCTTAGTGACAATAGGCGACGGCATTCTGCCTAAATAGTAAACACAGGTGATAAATAAGAGAATACTAAAGATTCGAGCCATAGAATTTCTCAATTCTGACACAAGATACTTCTTAGATCGAATAGAAGGATTTTGCCGTATCCAGAATAATACCAATCCAACCCATTTCATGAATAA